CCTCCTCTTTCCGGACAACACATACAAAGACAAAGAGACCCGCCAATAGTTAAGGAATTAGTGAACCTATGAGAGATGTTTAGATTTAGTTTTTTTATCTTCTACTTTAATATCTACCATCTAACTATTTTCTTTAGTTATTCACTAGAGCAATTATGATCTGGAAGTCGATCCGGGGCAAGTGTTCGGATCTATTATGACATAGTCGTGAGGCGCTTAACGGACCCTTTTTTATCTTATAAAACTTTTTCTGGGTTTTGAATTGATGCCCATTTTTTTTTTTCGGTAACCTAGTCTATTCATATCTCAATTTGAAGTTCCTAAAGAAAGCTGCTTTATATCTTACGTAGAACATATTACTATATACTCTATTCCAAACCGCGGGAACAGTCATTAGTCATTACTAAGAGACATCCTAGTATTTTTATTTTAGTCATTCGAAGTTCTCTTTTATTAGTTTTAATAGCCGAAAAGAAATATATTTTTTATTTTATCTGTATATTGTTTATCCCTACGAAATACCATACGAAATAGAACGATTTTAGAAGGGATATAATGAAATTTTTTGATTGGGTTCTTCCCAGAAAAACGATGCGTTTTATTTGACTGATCGATACAACAAACAATTAATTATACCAAATATATGATTATTAAGAAATATAAAGATTCTAAACTTAAATTAAATAAATAATATTATATTAAATAATATTTAAATAATATTATATTAATAATATTATAGTAATTAATAAAATCAAATTATTATTCGAAACGCCTTGTGATCTTCAACCAATTCTGCGCTTCAATATAATTACCGGGAGTAAGCGCTAGAGCTTGTTTCCAATATTCGGCAGCTTGATCGAACCAAGCTTCCGCAATTTCAGAATCTCCTTGTCGAATGGCCTGTTCTCCCCGGTCGGAATAGGTGAGTAAATTCCTTCCCTTAGAACCGTACTTGAGAGTTTCCGACCTCATACGGCTCAGCAGTCAAGTTCTTTTGATGTCCCTTTTTGAATCTACCAGATCTAATTGAATGATATTTCTCGTAGATCTATCCCAGTTTTTTCTCTCGAGTTAACCAAAAGAAAAAGAGGTTATGGTTCTAAGTTTCAAACTTGAATCTTATTTACTAATTTAATCAGTTTTCTCTTTTCTCCCACCTTCATAAAGCGCATAGGCATTTCCACTATATATTAGAGTAGAGTTTTCTAAAAAGGTAACTATCTCGGTTTCATATATGAATTTCTATAGAATCCGTGAAAAAGTCTTTCCTTTATAATAATTATAAAAAGGAAAAGGCTTACTATCTTTGGGATCTGATGCTACACCGCTGCTCAATATACCTTAGGGGATCAACTCTATTACATAAGTTGATTCCTAACTTTTATCTCATATCATGACATAAATAAGCAGTCCTTAATTATCGGCCCAAAACCTCGCGAATTGATCTTTACGGCGCTTCCTCTATCAATTAGATCCTTTATCCATAGAATTGTTTAGGCATACCTATTTCTTCATATTCATATCTCAAATTCTATGAAGTTTATTTCTTTGCTACAGCTGATAAAAATCGTTGTTTTGGCCGATACATATGTAGAAAGCCTATTTTTTCTAGTATTTATTAACAGATTTGCTCTTTTTTCCCTTTTTCGTTCTATAGTAGAGATAGTCGCACGTAATGACAGATCACGGCCATATTATTAAAAGCTTGTGGTAAGAATGGGTTTCGCTCTAGTGCACGAAAATAATATTCCAAAGCTTTCGTATGTTCTCCGTTTCGTGTGTGGATAAGGCCTATGTTGTAGAGTATATAACTTCGATCATAGGGATCAATTTCTAGTCGCATAGCTTCATAATAATTCTGTAAAGCTTCTGCGTAATTTCCTTCGGATTGAGCGGACATCCGTTACGGTCGTCATTCGATTTAAAGAATCTCCGTTTCAAAACCGTACATGAGATTTTCATCTCATACGGCTCCTCCTTTATGTGCATAATCAGAATAATACATGGAATCAAAAAAGATTTAAATATTCTCATTATAAACTGAGCGGGGCTGGTGTTTTTACAAAAAATCTCTAGCCAACCTTCTTGTAAAAGATCTCTCCTTAACATCTAGTATGTTGGTACTAGATAAAAAGGGATGACTCCAGTAATTTCTTTGTCTTAAACGCATCTTAATTTTCAGGAATAAGTCACTTCAACAGTCTTCGATGGTTATACGGGTATCCAAAACACGAACGAGATGGATGTTTGTTGTCCCAACCATTCTTTTTAGTCCCGATCCTGATAAGGAAAAGGGATAATTTATAACAAAGTTTTCGTGTTGTTGATTCCTAAGAGTAGTGCCTCTTCCTTTATGCCTCCTATTGGTACTAATGGAGCGAGTTTGACCTAACCCATAGATGTAACCTTTCGCTCAATACTCTAGAATCGACAATTGAAGCATTTGAGGTTGCATTAATCGGGGATACACGACAGAAGGGCTTGTCTTATTTACAAACTTCACCTTCAACAAGCGTAGATTTATTTCAATAATTTTTTTTCTTTCTATCCCGAATAATAATGGGTCTCTTTCCTAAGAAGACTAAGAGTGGTAAAAAATATAAATAAAATAAAGAACTAAATTAAATTATAAAATTATAATAAATTACTAAATTCAATTTTGAATTCTAAACTAAAGAAAAATTAAAAATAAATAAAAAAAAAAAAATAGAATAATCAAATCGCACCATCTCTGTAATAGGCGAATGCCTCTTTCTCGCCCGAAGTTGTCGGAATTATTCGTAATAAGATATTGGCTACAATTGAAAAGGTCTTATCAATAAAATTTCCATTTATTCGAGATCTAGACATAGGCAGAAATTCATTCTATAATTTCTTTTAATTACCTTTCGTGAGAAAATAATCTCACAAACAACGGAATTTTACAATACGAAATAACATAAAAACACACTTAGTCAAATTAAACTTCGACTCAAATTGTTTCTTTTTGACAGGAATCCATAAAAACTCAGAAATATTTTAAGCCGATTGGATTTCATCCAAATGTAAATTAAATTTAAATATAGTGGTATAGAAACTATTCCGATTTCATCAAAGTTGAAGAATTTATATACTAATCTGTAGGATAATTCGAAAAGTTTTGATTGAATTATGATCCAAAGAGGAAAAAGAATCGAATAATCGTTCTATGATGGATAAAAATAGAATAAACGCCCGCTTTGTGTTGTGTATATAACGGATATACGCTATACAATCAAATATAAAGATTCCTGGGGCGTTTCATGAATTTGGAATAAATCTATGGGGTAATAAGTTGGGGTAAGGGGTTATTGTTGAAAGATCTAAAATTGGAAAGTAATTTTAGAATTTTTATGAAAATAGAATAATAGTCTAAACTAAATATAATCATGATCTAAAGATAGCCATTAAACTTAAATATAGTCTAAAAAAATAGATCAATCGGTAGAGTCGTTCCAATTCAGGGATTTAATTCGGTATAAATATTCGAAAATAAAGTCAGGAGTGCCTTCTTTGTAAACATGAATAGATATCTTTGAATAGATATCTTATATTTATTGGTTTAAATATTTTGTCTTACAAAAGTATCTTTATCCCCAGTCTCGAATAAGGCTGACAAGGTTTTTCCATTTTTATAGTTAAAATAGAGGGTACGCACCTATCCAAAAACCTAATATGAATCACTATTCATTCGGTTTATGAACCATAATCATTATATCATTATGTAGGAGAGATGGCCGAGTGGTTGAAGGCGTAGCATTGGAACTGCTATGTAGGCTTTTGTTTACCGAGGGTTCGAATCCCTCTCTTTCCGTACCCTTCACCTAATTCACCAATGTTATTGATCGCAATATATCAAATAACAATGAACAACGGACCCCATTATTCCAACAATTAGACCTTTCTTTCATCTGGCTTCTCTATCCCTAATCCTAATTTCTGTGGTATGGATTATACTGGAAAGAATGGACAAGGAATGAAAATCTCCCTATCAATCTATGATACATGAATCTACGATACATGAGTGGGAAAAAATCCCCGGATAAAACGCCTTCCTGAGGGTCTTCTTTATATAGGTGAAAGGGAGGGCGAGGGCAAAATTGTCTGAATCCTTCTTATTTTAGTTATGTTTAAGTCTGACGAGAATAATATTCTACAACAAGCAATTCATTTATTTTCAAACCGACGTATTTACTATCTATTATTTGATTGACTGATCCTTTATATTGGAATGGGTGAAGAGTCAAATGTTTTGGCAATTCCTCACGGGAGGATGAATCAAGATAATTTTGAACCAGAGACTTAGATTTTTGTTCATCTCTCACTGTAATAATATCTTGGGGTTTGCAACGATAACTTGGTATATCTACTATACGACCATTAACTAAAATATGTCTATGGTTAACCAATTGCCGGGCTTGAGGAATAGTTGAAGCCATACCTAATCGAAAAAGGATGTTATCTAACCGCATTTCAAGTAATTGTAGTAAAACTTGACCTGTTGACCCTTTTGCTTTTCCGGCTATACGAACGTATTTAAGTAATTGTTGTTCTGTCAGACCATAATGAAAGCGCAATTTTTGTTTTTCTTCTAAACGAATACGATATTGAGATTTTTTACCGGGGCGTAATTGGTTTCTAAGATCACTTCCAGCTCTAGGCTTTTTACTAGTTAGTCCCGGTAAAGCCCCCAGACGACGTATTTTTTTGAAACGAGGCCCTCTGTAACGCGACATAAAGACTCCTTATGAAGTTGCATAAACCTAAATGAAATTAAACTAAACTAAATGATAAATATAAAAATAAAAAATAGAATTTAAATTAAAAATAATAAATTAATCGAAATTTACTGAATTATTGTATTCCAAAGAAAAATTCGAAAGAATACTTAGATAAATTGTATATCAATATCCGGGTTTTAACTTAATATATTATATATAGTAACTTAATATATTATAGATAATATATATCTATAATATCGTATTAAAATGAATATAAAATAGAAAATTGATTTTAAGGATTCTTTTCTTGATTGATTTGGTCTACATAGACCAAACTCCTCCAATTTTTTTTTTTTATTGGAAGTTCTTATAAGATAATGGATCGGTTCCCTTTGGGAAAAGGGGAAGAAACCTTTTAAATTTCTTTGAGTTCGTATTATCAACTATGTAAAAAAAATCAAACATAGCGAGAAAAGCCAGCTATCGGAGTCGAACCGATGACCCTCGCATTACAAATGCGATGCTCTAACCTCTGAGCTAAGCGGGCTCGCATAACATAAATTGTACACACATAGGAATTTAGTCAACTACTGGCATCTTAAATCTTAGCTATTAACTGTTCATTCTTAACTCTTCACAATTACTATGAATCTAGAATAATTTATATTAAAATAAAATATTATTTTAATATTATTAAAGACTATATAATAATAATAGAATTTCAAATAAATATGGGATATTTGAATCTTATAGAACATAACAATTAATCGACCAATTAATATATTAATTCGCTTAATTAGATAGTAAGATTCTCTTTGAATTTTTGAATTTCAAATATCATTTAAATTCAAAAATTCTTTTTTTTTTTTTTACTAATCTAATTCTATTTTCTATTTTTTTTTAATATTAAAATATTTTATTAGTATTAAATTACTATATAAACTAAACCATTAATTTTAATTACATTTTTTTACATTAAAAATTTTCATTTTCTATCTAATCTATTTAGAATTTTAAAGTTAAAGAGAATCTAGTAATTAAATTACTATAATCTAATAATTATATATTATTCTAGTATTATATATATATATAGAATACATATTAATTACATTATAAATGTTACATTATAAAAGATTATACATTATAATATTGGAAAGAATTTCATTCTAAATTTAATTATTCAAAAAAAAAAAAAAAGAATTCTTAGTTATAGCCATTAGATTCGTTATGGCTATTAATTAATATTATATTAAATTAATTAATATAATATTAAATATATTATATTCCCTTTTAGTTATTTTTAGGTCGCAAAGATAAGAGCTAAAACGAAAACAAAAGAATCGACCGTTCAAGTATTCAAGATTGTACGCTAAAAACGATATAAATAGGGAAATATATGGAAAATCCATATATTTTAAGTAGAATTATAATATTAGGTGTAATAATACTATACATTTATATAATTATATATAATATAGAATATAGTATTTAAGTATACTATAATATGTGATATGTATCCATCTATATTATATATTGATTTGTGGATAGAGAAATAATAGAATCTTTTCTAATTGGATCAAATATGAGTTTCCGAAAGAGATGAAAGAAGATAGACAAGAAATCCAAATTCAAAATACAATATAAGTATAAGAAAAAAGTTTTCAATATGAGAACCGCTATCTAATGAATTCAACAGTTTCATCATACCATAATTTAAATGAAATAAAAAGGAAAAGGGTATCATAATGAAATCCTAATCACAAACCAAAAGGGGGATATGGCGAAATAGGTAGACGCTACGGACTTAATTGAATTGAGCCTTGGTATGGAAATCTACCAAGTGATAACTTTCAAATTCAGAGAAACCCTGGAATTAAAAATGGGCAATCCTGAGCCAAATCCAGTTTTCTGAAAACAAACAAGGGTTCAGAAGGCGCTAAAAAAAAAGGATAGGTGCAGAGACTCAATGGAAGCTGTTCTAACAAATGTAGTTGGCTGCGGTGCATTAGTAAAGGAATCACTCCAGAAAAGAAAGGATGAAGAATAAACCTATATACGTATACGTACTGAAATACTATCTTCAAACGATTAATGACAACCCAAATCCGTATTTCTTTTAATTTTCATGAAAAATTAAAGAATTGTTGTGAATCAATTATAAGTTGAAAAAAGAATCAAATATTAATTGATCAAATCATTTACTACATCAAAAGCTGATAGATCTTTTGAAGAATTGATTAATCGGACGAGAATAAAGATAGAGTCCCATTCTACGTGTCAATTTCGACAACAATGAAATTTATAGTAAGAGGAAAATCCGTCGACTTTAAAAATCGTGAGGGTTCAAGTCCCTCTATCCCCAATCCCCAAAAAGGCCCATTTGATTCCCTAATTATTTATCCTATCTTCTCCTTTTGTTAGCAGTTTAAAATTCGTTATCTTTCTCGTTCATTCTAATTCTACAAACGTATTTGAGCTAAAATTTTTTTCTTATCACAAGCCTTGGTATTTATATGAAACACGTACAAATGAACATCTTTGAGAAGGGAATCCCATGTTAAATTTGAATAATTAATAATTCATTTTATTACTCGTACTGTACTGAAACTTACAAAGTCTTTTTTTTTTTTTTTGAAGATCCAAGAAATTCCACCAAGGCCTGGATAAGTATTTGCAATCCTCCTTTCGTCTTTTTAATTGACATAGCCCCACCCCAAGTCCTCTATTAAAATGAGGATGATGCGTAAGGGATGGTCGGGAT